ACTATTGCAGATTTTAATCGCACACTTACAAGATAGCCCATAAAGTCAAGGGAATGCTTGGCTAATTGCTTTATATAGATCCTTTCCGAGTGAAAACACAAGGCAAAATAACTTTCGCAAAAAGTGACAAGGTAATATTTCCAGTTATTCAGCAAAGGAGATGTACCCTTCGAAAATAGAATAGATTTTCCTTGATACCTAACATAATGCATGACAGGATCCTTGAACAACCATAGGTTAGTTTGAAAGTCCTTAGCAAAAGTTTTGGCAAGGCCTTCGATCTTTCTTTTTACACAAAAATGGATTCGATCAAGAAGGTCTCCAAAGGATATTGATCGTAAGTGAGAAAATTGGTTATGGAGAAAAATAAAAATGGATTCGTATTCACATACATAAGAATTATATAAGAAGACGAATAATCTTTGATTTGTTTTTGTTAAAAGAGCAAAATTGGGATTCTTTGTGACACTAAGATTATTTAAATTCCAATATTCATGAAAAAAAAATCGTAATAAATGCAAAGAAGAAGTATCTTTTACCCAACAACGAAGGATTTGAACTAAGATTTCCAGATGAATAGGATGGGGTATTCGTATATCTAACACAGAATCAAAATGTGAAAAATTGTCCTCGAAGAAAGGAAATGTTGAATGAATTGATCGTAAACTTTGATATTTTAATATACCCCTCTGTTCTTCAGAAGGTATTAATCGTATAGAAAACGGGATTTCAAAAATAAACGAAAATACCTCGGATATCATTTTAGAATACAAATTCTTAGTGCGCCAAAAAGGGGGATTTTGGTTAAAATCATTAGCAGAAATAAGAAAAGGATTCCGTCGATACATTTGATTAATTAAACGTTTTACAATTAGTAAACTGTATTTACTGTCATAACCTGCATTTTCCAACAAAATTGATCGATTAAAACTATGATCATGAGCAAGGGCATAAATATACTCCTGAAAGCTAAGGGTATATAGAAAGTCTTGCTGTTGAGATCTATCAAACTGTGAATATCGTCGCATTTTCTCCATTTGAAGTTATATTTGAATCAAAAGTAGAAGATTTAGGGGTTATCAAACGATACATAGTGCAATACAGACAAAACAAGGTATTCTAGTTACCCTGGACACAGGTAAACCTATCAACGAATTCCCTATCCTCTCGCTTTTCCACTTCCCTCAATGTTATAGGATAACAAGATGGCTAGAAATCCTTTCTTTTTTCAAACTAATTGCTCTTTTGATTTTGGAAAAACTTTCTTTATCAATATACTGGTTCTTATACACACACATCTCCATTTTAGAATGAAGAGTTCCAATAGTTAGGATTCATTGAAAAATCGAGAATTTACTCATGGGTTAAGAACTCCTTTCCACATCGGTACTAATATTTTTTGATTTTTAACGTCTAATTAGATCAGGACCTAATTCAAATTCAGAATAGAAGCTCGTTGCTTTGTCTTTCTTTAGAATTAATTGAAACCGTAGGGCCCTATCCATTTATTAACCCGACTGAACTTTTTTTTGTTCTCTTCCAATACCTCGAAGACCCATCCAGTAAGCATGAAATAGTATTCGAAGTCTCCATCAATACGACATGCTGTTGTTTCCATTCATTACCTTTCAGGATCAGTCGTGGTCTTGCAAACTTTACCGATGGTATGGACGAATCCCTTGCTTCATCAAAATGTGTAAAAAATCTTAGCCGCACTTAAAAGCCGAGTACTCTACCGTTGAGTTAGCAACCCAAAGAGAAAACAATCTATAAAAGTTGGATACGATATACGATATATAAGTGGATAAAAAAAGGAGCATAGATAGCATAGATACAATCTGAATAAAAATAAATTCAACAAAGAGAAAATAAATAAATAAAGATAATAAAATGTAAAAATTTATTTTAAAGGCGAATACTCTCTTATCTACCTTTTCAATCAAGCAAAAGAAGCTCTCGTATTACTCATGTATCAAAAAACCCGCCATTTGAATGAAATAAAGTAAAAAACAAACTCATATGACGGGATGACCTAAATAAATAGATCCGACTTGACTTATCACTATGAATTATATTTGTTCGATACGCTGTTGTCAATAGAAAAGAATAACGTGGGAACTCAAAAGAATTCAATTGAATTTCACCCGCTATCTTATATCTTAGTTAAATTGAAAAAACATGAAAAGTAGTGTTGGGTCGATAAAGTCCATATCTAATTCTAGTCTATTTGCATAGAAAATGTAGAAATATGGGAATAAAAAAGAGAAAAATGGAAAAAGCGTGGATTTCATGAATACATAATATATTTACGAAGTAGAAGAAAATAACTTGATCCCCTATTTACTAGTAGGATTCCCGTCCAATAGAATAACAGGAATGTTTCAATAAGTTTGATTATTTATTATCGGATCATAAAAACCCACTTTCGGCGGGTCTTTGCCTTCTCTTCGGGATCAAAATCAATTGCAATGATTTGATAGACGTCTCGTTGAGATAGGTGTAAATGAAGAATACCCCCCGTATATATAGGAAGTTTTCTCTTCGTACGGCTCAATTTGATTCGAAGTTTTATCTATATCTATCTATAGAATTAGACTTTAGAAAGTCTACAATTTATTAGTTAAATTGGTTAAATTTTTGTTAATGAGATTCGAGCAGAGAAAGATAGTTTAATACCTTCTTCCTCCGGAATACTTGGATATAAACCAAAACATATGGTCTGGATAGGTATAAAGTCAAACGAGTTCCAATTAAGTTGCTCCTATTTTTGGTAGGCTAAAAAAGCCTAAACCATAAAAGTAAAAAAAGTCAAATACCCCGTCTGCGAGATAAAAGAGAGGAACTCCAACACTTCAAATATTCAATAATAATAATAAAGGGGAAAAAGGATATGCTCTGGGACGGAAGGATTCGAACCTCCGAATAGCGGGACCAAAACCCGTTGCCTTACCACTTGGCCACGCCCCATTTAGATTTCTATTCGACACGAATAATCAATAATATTAATATTGATTTTTTGTCAACTCCAAGATAAATAGTTATAGAGTAGATTAAGTTTTTAATACGTGTAAATGTAGAATGTAACTTAATTTATTGATCATTAGATAGAATTCAATTAAGATATTGTATGAAAAGTATGATTTCTTCAATTCTATTTTGAGAATTGAAGGACTTTTGATTGGGCGGTGGGCGGATTCAAAAGAAAAGAGGGACTCTTTGTCTCCTTTCATTTTACCTTTTCCCTATATTTATATTCTATAAATAACTCAATCAAAATGGAATTATCTCACAGAACAAAACGTTTGCTATGCTTAATATTTGTAGTTTGATAGGGATCTGTCATTATGCCTTTTTTTCATATTCAAATAGCCTTTTCTTTGGAAAATTGCCTGAAGCCTATGCTTTTTTGAATCCAATCGTAGATGTTATGCCCGTCATACCTGTGCTCTTTTTTCTCTTAGCTTTTGTTTGGCAAGCTGCTGTAAGTTTTCGATAAGATATTTAATTTAAAAATCACCTATAAAATTACCGCTTTACTTTAGTTTATAAAAAATTAAAACAATTGATAGGATTATATATGTTTTATAGTACGAACCCCTCAATTCAACTTGTTGGTTAGTCGGAATAAACCCGACTTACCCTGGTTTATTTTTTCATTTTTGAACCCTTTTCGAGTGAAAGCCCCATATTATTCTTATTCTATTAATTTTAATTTGGTATTAATATTAATTAGGATCCCCACAATAATGAATTTCGGGTATAAAGGATATTTTTTTTTTGTAATGGAAAATTCTTATTCAAAATTCATTTCTGAAAAAATTTTTCTATTTAGGATTTTGTTTCACAGAGGATATGCAGTAGAAAATTGTAGGACCTATTCTATTTTTTTTTTCAAAAAAAAATTATAATTATCTTGGAGATTTTAGAATGCTTACTCTCAAACTCTTCGTTTACACAGTAGTGATATTTTTTGTTTCTCTCTTCATCTTTGGATTCCTATCTAATGATCCCGGACGTAATCCTGGGCGTGAAGAATAAAAGGTATGTTTCTTTTAGATTTTTTGAGGATTTTTTTTATGTTTAACTAAGAATAAAAAGTATTTGGACAATCAAAAAAATCAAGTTATCAGCGGAAGAGGAAAGAGAGGGATTCGAACCCTCGGTACGAATAACTCGTACAACGGATTAGCAATCCGTCGCTTTAGTCCACTCAGCCATCTCTCCCAATTGAAGACTGAAGACACTGCTAAATTACACATAAAGTAAGGAATATTTCTTTCTCTATTATATAGATATTATATAGATATGTACACTTTTTAGCAGCAATTTTATTTTGTTAAATAAAAAAGGGGCTGTAAAGTGCCAACAAAAAAAAGTAAAATAAAAAACTTCTCCTTTTTTGGTCTTGTTCAAAAGACCCATCTTTTTTTTATTACCACGGCCCGGCCTGTTCAGCCCCTAACCGGGCCTTTTTAAGAATGATTTATCTGGTTGGAAAACAACTTAGTATTTTATAAAATTCGAAAACCGAATACGAAATCTTCAAGCAAGAATAAAAGGGGAAGGGATGATAGTCCCATACACGAAAACTCAAAAGGGTCAACACTCTAATTTGTATTCTTTTGAGAGGATACTAACTTTATTAATTTAGTATTATTCTGGTCAATTTCCCTGTTTGACAAAAGGTCCGATTGTATACAATAATCGGACTGTAGCGGGTATAGTTTAGTGGTAAAAGTGTGATTCGTTTTTTTAACCCTTTACTAGTTACTAGTTAAAGGGTCTTTGCTTTCGGTTTGATTCCTATTCCGATCAAAAACTTTATTTCCTAAAATTTACATAGAAACTAAAAGGATTAAATCCTTTCCCTCTCAATCACATATTTGAGAAAAAAATACACATTATCGTGATTTCTATCCACCAGTCACTTCTAAAGTGATAAATTGGATTATGAGATTTCGAAACATAATTTTAAATTGAATTAATACTTCGAATTTAAT